ATATAGTTCTGCTTTTTTTCTATTCTCTATCTAGAATAGATATATAGAAATAAATTGCGTCCAATAGGATTTGAACCTATACCAAAGGTTTAGAAGACCTCTGTCCTATCCATTAGACAATGGACGCTCTTCATTCCTATTTTCACATTTTTTTCATAAAAAAATGTGACGTATTTAGGGAATACAATAAACAATAAAAAGAAGGATACATATCAAAAAGGATAAGGCATCCGTATATCCTATGAAGTGAAGGAATAAAAGGAATAAATAATATATAGATATATATAGCGGGTAGCGGGAATCGAACCCGCATCGTTAGCTTGGAAGGCTAGGGGTTATAGTCGACGTTGTTTGATCAGTTTTAACATCTCTAATTCAAAACCGAACATGAGATTTTGGTTTCATTCGGCTCCTTTATGGAATATCTATGTATTCCCATCATAGAAAAAATGAGATCCATAACATCTATGTCAGCTTTTTTTACGAATGCATCTAAAGTTACTTGCTTTTTAGATGATCCCTATAGGAGAGGGAGATTCTATCAAATCTTTCTAGTCTCTAGTCTAGTTACTTCGTTCCCTATTTCTTTTATATTCGGGGGATCCTAAGGAAAATAATTTTGTTTCTACCGAGCTGAAATAAGAAGCCGAGGGTTCTAGTAAACCAAAACCATCATTTTCGAGCTATTTGGCTTCAATCTTGCCCTTTTTAAGTGCAAAAATTGAAGATTTAGTTACGATTGAAAGTTTTGTACTATTATCCATAGATCCTTTATTCATACTCATTGAATTGGAAGAATTTAATATAACCAATCAAAAAAATTATGCTTCTCAACTCCATAATCCAATTTTTTTATTAAAATTCTGTAAAATTCTGATTGACTTTTGGATAGAAATTCCGAGAATGTATATTCTTTCCTCAAATGTTCTATTGAGGGGTAAAGGATTAAATCTTTTTAAGAAATAAAGTTTTTTATCAGAATGGAATATATGAAATATGAAAAAAATGGAAAGACCCCTTAACTATTGAAGTTGTTAATAGAACGAATCACACTTTTACCACTAAACTATACCCGCTACGTATTAATTATGTATTTAATATATATTAAATATGAATCAAATACTGAACTTCAACTTTCATTTAGAATGAAATTTGTTTTTCATTGATGAATTTCCAAATCTTAGACTTAAGAATAAGAAAATAAAGACAAAAAAGAATAGTTTACTATATAATAGAATACTATTACTAGAACACTTTTACTATAAATTTTAATAGAAAGACTAAATATTCTAATTTATACTCTAATTTACTAGAATTACTATAGAATATATTCTATAGAATCTAGAATATTCTAGATTAATCTAGAATTTTTGAAAGAATTTCTAAGATAATTTCTCCATTAGAATCTTATATAATTTCTAATGATTAGGAATGGCAATGAAAATGAGTCTTCTTGTTTCAATAAGAATTTTTATTCGTCGGAACAAAAGAAGTACTGGCCCAGCCAGTACTTATACTTAATCAGGTTGGCTTTTGTACAAAATAAAAGAAGTAAAGTATTCTTTCTATTGGAGAAATCTGTTTCGGATCATTCAAGTGAAGGAAAATAAAGATTGTTCTCAATCTTGACTTCATGTGTGAAATCACATGATAAATTTCCCATTTTGAATGGGGAGAGATGGCTGAGTGGACTAAAGCGTCGGATTGCTAATCCGTTGTACGAATTCTTCGTACCGAGGGTTCAAATCCCTCTCTCTCCGACCCCCCTGATCACTTGAGATTTTCGAATTAGAATAATTTTCGATGAGTTTCTTTTATAAATCTTTTATCTTTATTTAGCATCTATTCCATTTATTTATACATTTACCTATGAAAAAATCAAGGAAAAAGTAAAAATGAATCTCATCTCTTTTTTTATTCTTCACGCCCAGGATTACGCCCTGGATCATTAGATAAGAATCCGAAGATGAAGAGAGAAACAAAGAATATTACTACTGTATAAACAAATAGTTTAAGAGTAAGCATTAAAAATCTCCAAGATAAGATCATTTTTTGTTTAAGGAAATAGATCACCTATTTTACGACACACACTATACACTATTTTTGACATGACGCTCCAAATTTCTTTCTATTTTTAATGTAATATTTTAATGTAACATTATGAATAATATTCGTTTTTTTGTTACCAAAAATTTCTTGCCATATCCATATCTATAATTAGGTATTGTATGGGATCTTCTAAAGGAAAAGTCAGAACAAAAAGAATCAGCTGATTAGCTGGTTAAAGATCAAGATCATCGCCCCTTCCCTTATTCAAATTCAATAATAAATACCAGAATTTCGCTTTTTGAATCGAGGGTTCCTAATGTCCAGACTTATCTGAATATTATTTATGATCTTATTGATTTTCAGAATCAAAAATTTATCTGTTTTTTATCGAAGAAATCTTGAATTGAATAGAGATTTCATTCTTATCGAAAACTTACAGCAGCTTGCCAAACAAAGGCTAAGAGAAGAAAAAGTACAGGGATAACCGGCATAACGTCTACAATTGGATTGAAAAAGGCATAAGCTTCGGGCAATTTGGCGAAGAAGAAACTACTTGAATAAAGGGTAGAATTAAGACAGAGACAGATTAAACTAAAGATATTAAACATAACAAATATTCTTTTCTTGTTCTTCAAAATTAAAATGAAATTGAAATGATAATAAATTATCAGATTGGATTGAGTTGTTTTTCTGAGGGAAAATTGAAAATAAAAAGGCAGATAAAATAAATAAATTCTTCTTTTTCTTTTACTTCTCCCCAATAAAATAAGAATACAAAGAATTCTATTTTTATACAATATCTTAATTGAATTCTAAGTAATGATCAATTAATCTTTTTTATTCTATATCCATTGTGTTGAATCCTAGCGACAACATGTCCTATATTTCTTTTGGTTGGTTATTGACGAATAACCAATCTTTATCTTAGTCTTTTTTAGACCAACTAAAAATGGGGCGTGGCCAAGCGGTAAGGCAACGGGTTTTGGTCCCGTTATTCGGAGGTTCGAATCCTTCCGTCCCAGATCGTTTGCATCCAAGACGAAAGATTCTTATCTATTGAAAATCTAATTCAACAATTTTCTGTTTAATTTTTAATTTTGGATACAATGTTATCCAATCTGAATTCTAATAATCATATCTTTTTTTTTTTTTTACTTTATTTATTAATTTATTAAATTACTCAAGTATTTTATTCTTCAATATTTGTGATTCCTTTTTGTTAACGATTTTTTGTTTTATAAGATGGAGATGGATGCGAAAAGATCATAATTTTCATAATTTGAGGATTCTTTTTTTCTCTTTGATCTTACCTTATACGAGACTTTTTCTACTCCAGAATTATGTTTTAAATTCAATGAAAATAAGAAATGAAAATCAGATTCAATTGGAGATGGTAAAAAAGAAGTAAATCATAATATTAGAATTAGAAAATCATATTTCATAAATAAAAAATGAAAAAATATAAGATATACATAATTATGACATAAGAAAATATTGTATATTTTTCTTATGAAGAATATCTGATTCTTTCGTTCTTTTTCATTATTTCAGATTATCTTCTTATTCTATTATTATTTCTATTATTATTCTATAATTGAATATTTATTTCATTGAATATTTATTCTATAATTGAATATTTCAATGAAATATGAAATATTTAGTTTAGTATATTATTGAGTTAAAGTGGCTAAAAACTTTTAGCCATTCATGGGGATTTATTTTTCATTTGAATGAAAAGAAAGTCAAAGGTTTTTTTAGGTTTCTAATTTCTTTCTTTTTTTAACGAAAAAGGGGGATCTTTTATTATGGAAAATCCCGAAAGATCTGTTGAAGATGTAAATAAGTTTGCTTAAACCTGATTTTTTTCATGCGATATTCTTCATATGAGAAAATATGGGGTAATTTTCAGTGAAATCTTTTCCGGATAAACGCTTATATATAAGTGTATATAAGTGTAGATTCTTATGTATCGGTTCAGCCAATGACTATTCATGATTCCATATTGAATCAATTGCATACGGTTCAAAATTAAAATGAGAGGGATGTTATGGTAAAACTTCGTTTGAAACGATGTGGTAGAAAGCAACGTGCGATTTGAAGGACATGATTGGATGTGGATTATGACATCCACCATCTTCTATACGAATGAAGATGCTCTTGTCTCGACATAGTTTGTTCTGCTAGGAACTTGATTGAATTTGTCTTGGGTTGCTAAATAAAGATACTAATGGTATAGAAAGGTATAGCATATGATGGAGCTCGAGCAAAAATGATTCATTCATTTATCGGGGGAATAATCTAGGGTTAGTTACAATCAATAAGTTAGACCAACTTTGTAAATATATCATCTATATATAAATATAGATAAAAGGAGAGGTTCAAATTTGAACAAGTTTGAAATGAATTGAAATGAAAAAAAGTAAAATTTATCGAAATTTTCAAACTGTTTAGATCAATAGTGTATTACAAAGGAATCAATCGTTCGTATGATTTTTACAGAAAGAACAAAAGGTATGTTGCTGCCTTTTTGAAAAGGAGTAAGTATCACCGAAGTAATGTCTAAACCCAATGATTTCACAAAGCGAAAAGCAAAGACAATAAATTCCGGAACAAGGAAACACTATTTTAACTTTTCTCAACAATTGGATCAGAATGAGTAAAAAAAGAAAAAAAAAAAATAGATCCGAAAGGAGAAAAAATAGGGTAGAGACAGCTCAAGAAATTCGAAGGATTTACTTTCGAACTCTTTCAAAACTATACAACTTGAGTTAGGAGTACAAATGAAATTTCTTTTTCTGTAAAGAAGGAAAAAAAGGCTCAAATTACAGTCTAATTCTTTATGGATCCATTTCTATTTCTATCTATATAGATAGAAATAGAAATTCTAGAAATTAGAAAAATTAGAATCATTTTTTCTTGAGCCGTATGAGGAGAAAACTTCCTATACGTTTCTAGGGGGGCATCTTTTATCTACATCTATCCCAATGAGCTATCTATCGAATCGTTGCAATTGATGTTCGATCCCGAAGAGAAGGAAGAGATCTTCGAAAAGTGGGTTTTTATGATCCGATAAAGAATCAAACTTATTCAAATGTTCCTGCTATTTTATATTTCCTTGAAAAAGGTGTTCAACCCACAGGAACTGTTTATGATATTTTAAGGAAGGCAGAATTCTTTAAAGAATTTCAAATTTCTTTTGATAAAAAAAGAAAGGAAAAACAAGAATCATGAATAAAGAATTACACAAAGATAGGTACTAGTTACTCTATCTTTGTGTAATTCTTTATTTAAAGTTTCCTCCTTTCTTTTTCTATTCATACTTCTTTATATATTTTTTTATTTTTTTCTTGCTTATTTTTGTGGAACCCCCTCGACAAGGGGGGTAACCTTTCTTTTTTTTTTTAGTAAATAAAGCCATATTTTTTCTATCTCTACCTTTTCCTTATTACTTCTTTTTCTTTCTGCTCGAAGTTTTATTCTTTCAAATACAACACAAATTTATATATAATTTATTTAAATTTGTTTTCTAAAAAGTCCATTCATATTGACAATGGTATATCAAACAAATATAATTTGATCGTATATAAATAGATCTTTTTATCCCCATTTCATTCCCTATCGGCTCTTTCCTTCACTTTAGTAAAATGGATGAATTTGCTAGATTTTTTTTTTATTTCGATCATATCTACACTTCATATTGATCCGGGTTGCTAACTCAACGGTAGAGTACTCGGCTTTTAATTGCGACTATGATCTTTGATCTTTTACACATTTGGATGAAGGAATTCGTCTAGACTATTGGTAGAGTTTATAAGACCGCGACTGATCCTGAAAGGTAATGAATGGAAAAAAAAGCATGTCGTAAAAAGAATAAAAAAAATGATAATAAAATCATAGAAAAAGAAGATTTCTAGTACTCAGAATATAAATAGAATAAGAATTTTTCTTTTTTTAAAATCTTTAAAGTTCAGTAAAGTATTTTGGGTCTAGTGAATAAATGGATAGAGTCTTATGGCTCCAATTCGAATAAGACAAAAAAGCAACGAGCTTCATTTCTTAATTTGAATGATTACCCAATCAAATTACTAATTAGACGTTAAAAATATATTAGTGCCTGATGTGGGAAAAGGTTCTCTTGTGAATTTTGAGTGGACCATTGATTCTTTTTTTTTTTTTTATTATTAATCCTAATTATTCTTTATTGTGGATTGGAGACGGATGTGTCTAAGAAATAGTATAGTGATAAAAAAAGAATATTTTTCCAAAGTCAAAAGAGTGATTAGGTTGCAAAAATAAAAGATCTTTACCCCTTTTCTTATTTTTATTATTGTTAGTCTAGTTTTCTTTAACAAGGAAAAGAAACCAAAATTGGATAGAAAGGTAAATCAAAAAGATCTGTAGATTGGGCTCTCTGTCTCCGGGGTATATATTCTTTATTTGTTCTTACTTTTAGATAATCTTTTACTTCTTATTTCTTCTTTTATTCTATTATTATTATAGTTTATTCGAAAATTCTAAATAGTAAAATAGTATTTTATTATAAGAGAAACACAACATATGCATACGCCGTTCTGACCATATTGCACTATGTATCATTTCATAACACAAGAAGTGCCTCCCTTTTTTGGTTACAGTAGAAATGTATTTAAATGGCAGAATGACAAGGATATTTAGATTTAAAAAAGATAGATTTCGGCAACAAAACTTCCTCTATCCGCTACTCCTTCAGGAGTATATTTACTCACTTGTTCATTATCATAGCTTCAATAGTTTGATTTTTTACGAACCTGTGGAAATTATCGGTTATGACAATAAATATAGTTTAGTACTTGTGAAACGTTTAATTACTCGAATGTACCAACAGGAATCTTTGATTTATTCGGTGAATGATTTTAACCAAAATGGATTTTGGGGTCACAAGAATTCTTTTTCTTCTCATTTTTATTCTCAAATGATATCAGAAGTTTTTGGAGTCATTCTGGAAATTCCATTCTCATCACGATTAGTATCTTTCCTTGAAGAAAAACGAATACCAAAATCTCAGAATTTACGATCTATTCATTCAATATTTCCCTTTTTAGAGGATAAATTATCACATTTAAATTATGTGTCAGATCTACTAATACCCCATCCTATACATTTGGAAATCTTGGTTCAAATCCTTCAATGCTGGATCAAAGATGTTCCTTCTTTGCATTTCTTGCGATTGTTTTTCCACGAATATCATAATTTGAATAGTCTGATTACTTCAAAGAAATCTATTTACGTCTTTTCAAAAAGAAATAAAAGATTCTTTTGGTTCCTGCATAATTCTTATGTATATGAATTTGAATATCTATTCTTATTTCTTCGTAAACAGTCTTCTTATTTACGATCAATATCTTCTGGAATCTTTATTGAGCGAACACTTTTCTTTGGAAAAATAGAATATCTTATGGTCGTATGTTGTAA